GTACCACTGAAACATTTAGTTTAATACTTAAAAAATAGCCCAAAAAGTGAAATGAATGCTGGGATAATTGGTTTTTATGGATTGTTTCTGGTCGCGACCAAATATCAAAATGACATTGCCATAAATAGATAAAGTAGTATTTCCATTTCTTTATCAAAAGAGGGGTATTCTTTGAAACAAAAATGGATTTTCCTTGATATCTAACATAATGGATGAAAGGATCCTTAAAGAATGATAAGGGATATAAACAATCCTTAGCAGATACTTCTATAAGATGTTCTATTTTTTCATAGAAAAAAATTCGCTCAAAAAAAACGCGAAAATATTTTAACCGTAACTGAGAGGATTTGTTACGTAAAAAAAGAAAGATAGATTCATATTCCCGTACATATAAATTATATAGGAACAAGAAAAATCTTGGATTACTTTTTGAAAAAAAAGTATAAATCCATTTTTTTGGAGTAAAAATACTAGTCGAATTACAATAGTAATAAAAAAACAACCTTAAAAAATGAAAGAAAAAGACATCTTTTATCCAATATCGAAGGATTTGAACCAAGATTTCCAGATGGATAGGATAGGGTATTTGTATATCTGACTCATGATTTAAATATATCAATTTATCTTCAAAAAAGGGAAAAATGGAATGAATTGATCGCAAATTATTATAAGATTTGACGATTTCTAATTCCTTTAAGGAAGAGATAAATAATTGTAAGGAAAATCTAATTTCCACGACGACAACAAAACCTTCTAATATTATTTGAGAATAAAAATTATTGTTAGAATCCCCAAAAGGATTTTTGTTAGAATCATTAGCAAAAATGATCAAATGAGTCTGTTGATACATTCGAGTAATTAAACGTTTTACAATTAGTAAACTATATTTATTATTATAGTTTACATTTTCTACCAAAATGGACCCATGACCATAAGCGAGTCCATAAATATACTCCCGAAAAAAAAGTGGATATAAGAGGTCCTGGTGACGAGATCTATGGAGTTTTAAATATACTTGATATTCCTCCATTTAAAAAAGTCTATTTGGTCAAACAAAGAATCAGAGATTCATTGGATTATCAAATGATACATAGTGCGATACGGTCAAAACAGGGAATTCTATATATATAGAAAACAAGTAAAACACATCAACGGACTCTTTCTAATGGCCCTTTCACCTAATTTTTTGTTCTAGGATAACAAGCTAGTTAGGAATCCTTGATTTTTTTTTTTCAACCTAATCGCTCTTTTGATTTTGGAAAACAATATCTTTATCAATATACTCTTTATTTTACACATTTATTGCTACCCCTAAATAGAATATAATGGAAAATAGCTAGATAATTAGGACTCATAACAAAAAGAAATAATACATTCAACGGAAAAGTTTTTCCCACATCAAGCACTAACCTCTTTTTAACGTACAATTAGATGGGGTAATCATTCAAATAAAAAACAAGAAATGAAAGCTCGTTGCTTTTTGTTTCCCTATTATATTATAATTATAGTTGGAGCCGCTAAGCTCTATCCCTTTATTAATTAAACCCAAAAACCCAACTGAATTTTTTTTGTTCCGAGCCAAGAATTCAAACCAAGATTTGGGCCGGATCCTATAAGAATGAACTATTTTTAGAATTTTTCATTGATACGACATGCTACTTTTTCCATTCATTCCTTTCTGGATCAGTCGTGGTTTTACAAACTCTACCGACGGTATGGACGAACCAATTGCTTCATACAAATGTGTAAAAAAAAGAGTCGCTCTTAAAAGCCGAGTACTCTACCATTGAGTTAGCAACCCCAATACAATTTATAAATATCGGGTAGGTGTATATATCCAATCGCAATAAAATAAAAAAAATAAAATTAAAAGATTGAATTGTCTAATAAAAGAAAATATTAGACATAAAAAAAATGTAATAAAAATAGAAAAAACTCAAAATATGTAAGGCGAATTAATTCTCAACTACAAATGAACAGATAAAAAAAAATTTCTAAAAAAATAAAAAATGATATACCATTTCTTTATCTACTATATTATACATTATATATTATTCTATCTATTTAGTTTTTTATTTACCTTTCAATTCCATTAATAATTGAATTAATTAGCTTTTAATCATTTAATTTAATAAAAAAGGAATTTCTTGTTTGTATCGCAGAAAATCCAACGAATCTACCATTTGATGAAGTAATAAAGCCTATTGCGAGTAAAATAAATTGATCCATTTATTCACGATCGAATTATATTTATTTGATACACTGTTGTCAATATTAGTATTGAAAAAATAATACAATCGAGAAAACAAACAAATAAAATACAAATGATAAAATATAATATTAATGAAATATTAATATTATATTTTCTATTTTAAATATTATGAATTCGATTATTATTATGTTAGAATTATTTATAACAAAAATTCTTTAAATATAAATTTTATTATATTATATTGTAAACTAAAAACTTATAAAAAAATATTCGGAAAAAAAAAGAAAA